GGAATCAAGAAAATGCGAAGTTAGAAATACTAAAAAACAAAGAAAAAGAAGCAATTTTCTTCTGGTTTGAAAAACCTCTTGTGACCCGTCTTTTCGACTATAAGCGATGGAATCGTCCATTGCGGTATATAAAAAATGATCAATTTGAAAAAGCTATAAGAAATGAAACGTCACAATATATTTTTTACACATGTCGAAGTGATGGCAACCAAAGAATATCTTTTACGTATCCATCCAGTTTGTCAACTTTTTTGGAAATGATACAAAGAAAAATGACTTTGTACACAAATACAATGGAAAATCACTATTGATACAAATACAAAAGATAAATAAGATAAAGAAATATTGAGACAAAAGATAAATAGAAGAAAAGATAATAAGAGATACGCCCTCCTCCTATATATTTTATGCCCTCTCCTACAAAGAAACTCGTAATACCAACGCCATTCGTAATTCCATCAATTACTCGTCTATCAAAAAAATTAGTTAATTCAGCTAATCCTCTTAGACCCTTAGTAAAAGATGTTGCATAAAAAGCATCTATGTAACCACGATTATATGACCAACTATATATTATATTTATTAGTTTGTCTCCCCAAAAGCGCGTCTGACCCTTTTTAAAAAATGAATTTTTTAAATTAAAATTTTGTAAAGATGAATAAAGGGGCTTATATAAAAGGGATGCTATAAGTATTCCAAAACATGCTAGACTGACTGAAAAAATAGCATTTGAAAAAAATTCATACCAATCCACCGAATCAGTCAAATTTTTATGTAAAAGATTTATAGACGGAGTTAACCATTTTGATAATATATCCAAACCCATTCCTTCTTGATTCAAAGGAAGTGCCAGGGATCCCACGAACAAGGTAAATAGAACCAATACAAGCAAAGAGAATAACATAGTATTATCTGATTCATGGGGATATAAAAAACTTTTTTTTTTACAAGTTTTTAAATGAATAATAAAGGGTTGGTTGATGGTTTTTACCGTATTATAAATTTGGTTTTGGTATGCCGTTTTAGAAAAAAAAGAAGCCTTCTCATTATTATTCATTATTAATAAAGTTAATAAACTTATATATATATATTTTTTTTTTAAGCCTTCTTTTCCCCATAGAGATACTGAATAAAACGGACTCATTCCCATTTGTTTTCCACTGTAATTTTGAAAATTAGTATTTAAATGCCCTTCAAAAGTAAGTAAATTAATTCGAAACATATAAAATGCAGTTAACCCGGCTGTGGAACAAGCTATTATTCCGAAAAGTGGTGAATACAACCAAGTATCATTAAGAATTTCATCTTTGGACCAAAAACAAGCAAGTGGGGGAATACCACAAAGAGAAAGTGTACCTAATAAAAAAGCTGTTTTTGTAATTGGGACATGTTTTGTTAAACCGCCCATAAGAACCATATTCTGACTTTTATCTGGAGAATATCCAACAATAGCTTCCATTGAATGAATAATTGATCCAGATCCTAAAAACAATAATGCTTTAGAGTAAGCATGAGTAATCAAATGAAATAAAGCAGCTCGATATGACCCCATACCTAAAGCTAACATCATATAACCCAATTGAGACATTGTAGAATAGGCTAAACTTCTCTTAATATCTTTTTGAGCAAGAGCCAAAGTAGCTCCTAATAGTACTGTTATTATACTTATTAAAGATATAAAATTCATTATGTAGGGTATTCCTATGAAAAGAGGAAGAAGACGAGCGACAAGAAAAATGCCCGCTGCTACCATCGTAGCAGCATGAATCAGAGCCGAAATAGGGGTAGGCCCTTCCATGGCATCAGGTAACCATACATGAAGGGGGAATTGTGCCGATTTAGCAATTGCGCCGGAAAATACTAGAAAAACGCATAAATTATAAACTAAAAAAGTAAACGCATTATCATTATTATAACTTAAGTTATTGAATATTTCGAACAAATACTGAAATTCAAAACTACCTGTTATCCAATAAAGACCTAAGATTCCTAAAAATAAACCAAAATCTCCTATACGATTAGTTACAAAAGCTTTTTGACAAGCATTTGCAGCAATAGGTCGTGTGAACCAAAAACCTATTAATAGATATGAGCACATTCCAACTAATTCCCAAAAAATATAAATTTGTATCAAATTTGAACTCGTAACTAATCCCAGCATGGAAGTATTGAAAAAACTCATATAAGCAAAAAATCTTAAATATCCTTGATCATGAGACATATAATTATCACTATAAATCAAAACCAGAATTCCAACAGTAGTAATTAATATTAACATAATAGAAGTAAGTGGGTCGATCAAGTGGCCGAACTCTAAAGAAAAATCATTATTAATAGTCCAAGACCATACATATTGATATATGAAATTGCTATTTATTTGCTGAATAGCCAGATCTGCAGAACAAATCATAACTATACTTAATAATAAAACACTAGGAAAAGCCCACATGCGACGAAGATTTTTTGTTGCCGTCGGGAAAAAGAGAAGCCCGACTCCGATTAAGACAGGAACTGTAAGTGGAACGAAAGGTATGATCCATGCATATGGATATGTATGTTCCATAATAAAAACCTTTTTCATTTTAAATTAATTCTTTCCGATTCACCGGATCTTCTCTCTTTCGCAAAAAAAAAAGGAAAAAAAATATATATATAGATTAGAGATGCAAGACCAAAATTTAATCTTCTTAAGTAGTCTTATTCTTTACCAAATCGTTCAAATCAAGAAGTTACAATTGATTAAATGATATCACCCTTACTAGTGCAAAGTGAATAGTTATTTATTAAGTAATATGGTTCTATATTTAAAGCTATTTCGGGAGATCCAGAAAAAAAAAAGATTTTTTAACTTTAACCAATTTTATTTCTTTTTATTTCTATAGTACGTTGGATACTATAGCTATAGAGCTTTTACTATGAGGATATAAAGAAATCCATTAGTATAGTATTAATTCGTTTTTTTTGTCCGGAAAATTATAATTTATTAATTATATGTAATATAAATGTAAAAAAAAAAATTAATGACATATAATCTTTTTTCGCCTTTTTTATAGCAAAGTAGTATTATCTAAATAAAGAACTAGATGGATAATCAATAGTAAATAAAGATTCGTTTTTATTGAATATTTAATATTATATTAATACTAGATAGATGTCTTTCACATCCAACTATAACAATGAGTAATCTCTTGATTTTTGAATGGCAGTTCCAAAAAAACGTACTTCTATGTCAAAAAAGCGGATTCGTAAAAATTCTTGGAAAAAGAAGGGATATTGGGCAGCGTTAAAAGCTTTTTCATTATCGAAATCTCTTTCGACCGGGAATTCAAAAAGTTTTTTTGTGCCGACAAATAAATAATCAAACATTGGAATAATCGGAATAAGAACTGAATGACTTTTTTGTTCTATCCCTAGATCCTAGATAGTTCTAGGGATAGAACAAAAAAGTCTTATTCCCACAGAGGATAAACTGTGCGTAAGCTTATTATTTTATTAAGGTAAATATAACTGACATTCTAAAATCAGATAAATATACTCTATTAGTGAACACATATTTAAATGACGTTGTATTCCTAAATTTTAATCATTCCTAAATATGAATTGACTACTTCAATCTCGACGATTGAGTATGAATAGGTTATTATAATTTTGAGCAAGCCGCTATGGTGAAATCGGTAGACACGCTGCTCTTAGGAAGCAGTGCTAGAGCATCTCGGTTCGAGTCCGAGTGGCGGCATGGGATCTATCTTCTAAAACTTCTAAAATAAAAGAGATAGACTAAGTCCTATTAAGTAATTCCAGAAATTAAACTCCCTGCATTCCGTAATTATAATTAAGGTACTCCCCCCTTAAAAAAATATATATAATATGATTTTTTCGACTTTCGAACATATATTAACTCATATATCCTTTTCTATTATTTCAATTTTAATTACACTATATTTTATAACCTTATTAGTGGATGAAATCGGAGGACTAGATGATTCATCCGAAAAGGGCATGATAGCGAGCTTTTTCTGTATAACCGGATTATTAATCACGCGGTGGATTTATTCGCGACATTTTCCATTAAGTGATTTATATGAATCATTAATTTTTCTTTCGTGGAGTTTATCCAGTATTAATATGCTTCCGTATTTTCAAAAACATAAAAATAATTTAAGCGCAATAACCGCGCCAAGTGCTATTTTTACCCAAGGCTTTGCTACTTCGGGTCTTTTAACTGAAATGCATCAATCCGCAATATTAGTACCTGCTTTACAATCCCAATGGTTGATGATGCATGTAAGCATGATGGTATTGGGCTATGCAGCTCTTTTATGTGGATCATTATTATCAATAGCTCTTTTAGTCATTACATTTCGAAAAGACATAAGTATTCTTCATAAAAGCAACCATTTATTAAAATTAAATGAGTTAGTTTACTTTAATGAGACCAAATACGCAAATAAAATAAACAATATTGTAAAAAATACTTCATTTCTTTCTCATAGGAATTATTACAAGTATCGATTGATTCAACAATTGGATGATTGGGGTTATCGTGTTATTAGTCTAGGTTTTATCTTTTTAACCATAGGTATTCTTTCGGGAGCAGTATGGGCTAATGAGGCATGGGGATCATATTGGAATTGGGACCCAAAAGAAACTTGGGCATTTATTACTTGGACCATATTTGCGATTTATTTACATACGCGAACAAAGGAAAATTTACAAGGTGAAAATTCGGCAATTGTGGCTTCTATGGGGTTTCTAATAATTTGGATATGCTATTTTGGGGTTAATCTATTAGGAATAGGGTTACATAGTTATGGTTCATTTAACCTCTAATTGAATTGCAGAAAGGGCGTGACTAATACAGTTAGGTGTAGGACTATATATAAGAAAACTTCGTGTAAGCTGACGAGAACCCTTTGAATCCAGATTGTAGTGATTCAAAGGGTTCGGAATAATTCGGTTTACAATTCATTTTTTATTATCTTAAGTAAACTATTTATCAA